ACCCGTTGTCGGACTTGATTAATCGCTCTTTGTTGTTCAAAATGAATGGTTTCATTTTTGTAATTTTCTAATTGTTCCAAAGTATTATAAGTTGAATTAATTAAATTCAACTTTTCTCGTTCTATCTCAGAGTATCCATTGACTCGATACTCATCCGCTTCCGCTTCCACTTTCCGCAAGCGGGCCCGGGCTTTTTCGAGTTGTTCAATGGCCCCCTCGCGTAGTTCTTCTGAATTTCGAATAGTGTTTAAGATCCTCTGTTTTCGATTATCTAATAAATCACTTAATGAAAGTAGATTATCTTTCCATTTTTTTAAAAACTTCCATGATCTCTTCCCGAACCAAACACGAATCTTTCGATTCATTTGGCTCTCACGCTCAATTACTTATGGAAAATTCCCATATTTTTGTTTTGAATGTAATGAGCCTATCCTCTATTCTATGTTCATATTACCCCCCCCCCAAAAAAAAAAAAATATCGAACCTGATCATACTAATCCAAGACCAGAATTTTCGGAGGACTCTTCTGACCAAACATATGTAGTTGTCAGCAAAGTTGTTTCTTTTTTTTTTTATTCAAATCCAAAAAAATTCTTCTTACTTTATACATAGACATAGGTCATCTATTCAGCATTGGATACATTGGATAAAATAAAAAAGGGGAATGAAATACCCATTTTTACAATAAACGATTCAAATCATTTTATCGGCATGAGTGTTCTATACCGAAAAAATTTCCAACTATTCATTTTGAAACTACCTCCGCATTAATTTAATATAGTGGTAGAAAGAATACCATGCTGGGTCTGGACTTCAAACGGTTTAGCTTTAACCATGTTAATGGTACCACATCATTGGTTGATAGAGAATCAAAATATATTTACCAATGAATCACGAAATGCTATGTTTCTTACATATGATTTCTTAATTTATTCAGAAGTCATTCGCGGGATCATGCACCCTTTTTCCTAGTTATAACGAAAAAAAGTGCAGCTGGTCGAGTCCAGCCTATTCTTGAAATAAACAACTCACACACACTCCCTTTCCAAAAAAGATCAATACACCAAGCACTACACTTAGATTTATTGGATTTGTTGCTAAAATATCGGTATTAAACCCGAAACCCCCGGCGGCTGGCCAGTGACCCAAGGAAACGAAAGAATCGGTTACATTTTTCATATGATCTCCTCTTATAGATAGACTAAAAAAATCGAACAGAGTTCTTTTTCTATCCTTATTTTTTTTTTTTCTTTTTTATTAATTTCTCTATTTCGAAACAGACTAAAAAAAAATATTCAATTTATAACTGTATTTTTTTTTTTTTTCAATTGAAATTTCCAATAAGAATGATAAAAGAGATACCGAGTCTCATGTCAATTACGAAATACTTCGTTTGTTCCAACACTTGGGTTTTCATAACGGGAAGGAAGGGAAGAAAGCGAGTCGGTTTGCTAATTCCTCATCCTCAAATCAGTCCTTCCCATGAGTTATTATCTCAACGAATAAGTAATTGTAGTAGTTCAATCTTGATATAATTCTAAAAAGCAAGCGATAGGTCCAAGGAAATAAAATAAGAAAAAGAAATACGTCGTATTTTTCATATTTATAGGATTAAACACTTAAACAAAAGGATTCGCAAATAAAAGTGCTAATGCTACAACCAGTCCATAAATTGTTAAAGCTTCCATAAAAGCCAGACTAAGCAATAAAGTACCTCGTATTTTTCCCTCCGCCTCGGGCTGTCTTGCGATACCTTCTACAGCTTGGCCCGCAGCAGTACCTTGACCAACACCAGGTCCAATAGAAGCAAGCCCTACGGCCAATCCAGCAGCAATAACGGAAGCGGCAGAAATCAGTGGATTCATGATAAGTTCCTCGCACCAAAATAAAGAAATGGTTAATGATACAATCAACGAAGGAATTATGACTTAATTATTCCATTGATAACATTCATCCAGTCGAAGTAACTAATAACTCTGAATTCAAGATTCAAGTAATACTATTATTGAATCATCGGAACGATTTCGATATTTCTTTTTTAGGTCCAATACATGGCGTCTTTGTGAATCCATACGACTTTAGTTCTTCCCCATTTCTTTGTTCCGAACCATTCTTTGAATTAAAGGACTTCTATTAGAATCGCCCGTCTCAATTCACAATAATAAGTCAAATTAGATATTTCTTTAGTCCATATATAACTAGTCATAATATCACATATACATGTCTTTCTTCCATAACGCAACCCAACTATTTGTACCTTCGATTCAATCGAATTATAGAATCATTCTTCGAAACATCCACAATAAAAGGGAATCGTTCCATAAAACATCCTTTTTTATTTAATCACACATCTTAAGTCGTAAACAGATTATATAAGAATTTTTATTCGAATTAAGACTTCCTAATATTTAATATTGGAATCGGCTGAACAATATAAATAGAATATTTAATATTTATTCTAAGTAAGTATGATATAAACGGCCCAAAAGGGAATTTTAGG